TGATGTTATTTGACGTACAATAATTTCTATATGCCTATTATGTATCTGCACCCCCTGGGATCGATAAACCTTTTGGACCTTATTAACCAAAGAGATACGACTTTGCACTATAGTTAGCTCAGCACCAATAAAGAATGCCCAAGGAATTCCAAGAATTCTTGTTATACATTTGTTCCAACCCTCAACCCTCTTTTCGAGATTCATCGATATTGAATCAATCGAACGCACTTCTAAAACCTGTTCCACTTTTGGAAGACCTTGCGTTATATCACCAGATCTTGATTTTTCATATATAAATGTAACTAATGTATCTCCGTCGTAAAGTATTTCCCCATAATGTCCATGAACAGTTGCTCCTGGAGTAGCCAAATAAGGATTAGCTGATCGTATTACCACAGAGTCAACTTGAAGAATTAGAACTTGACCTGATTTTAAATGCGGTCCTTTTTTGGCTATACATACATTTTCACAAAGAAATTGCCCAAGACTAACGATTGTAGATGTCTCTTCACAAGAATTGTAATGGAGAAAATACCAATTCAATTTGAATGGATTCAAAATGATGTTACTGCATGAATAGGGATTATAAATTTTACCATTTTCATCCAGTAAATAATATTTAAGTATTTGAAAAATCTGTTTTAAATTGTCAAGTTGCAAATAGTTAGTTACCAAGATCTGATTATGGGTTATTAAATGGGAAAATAAATCGAAATTATAAATTGGAAAGCCTGTTCCTAAGGGGCCCAACGAATTCCTAATTGGAATTAGGGGGTCCTTTTTGATTGATTCTTTTATCACATTGGGAGATTTTACATCGTTGAATGGGCCTATTCGAGAACAATTGGATGATGACAAAATGATCAAAGATTGAGATTCCTTATTTCGATTCAACAATGTATGAATAGTTCCTTGATTTGGATTAAGGGATTCTTGAATCCTTGCCTTGTAATAGGAATAAATGGAAGAAAACGGATTGACATTAGCGCGATCTGATCCATTCTCAGAGATCAATCCTGAACTCGGCAGATCGTTCCTTTTTCCGGTATATGAAATAGGTGACTTCGCTAAGTCGATTCTTAGAAAATCTCTAATCAAACCATTTGTCCTTATTTCAACAAAGGAAGCACAGGCCTTTTCGATCTTTTTGTCTTGGTTCCAATTCAACACTAAACAAGTCCGAACTAATTGAATACTTGTGTCCCAAATTTCAAGAATTGGGTCGTAATAAAGGATATAATTGACAACTCGAAGTTGTAGATTATCACTTTCCTGCAAGAGATCCGCCGGGAAAAGTCTTCCTAAATTTATACCATCCGTTTTTTTATATGGGACTACAGGTTGAACCAAAACAAAATACTTTTTTTCATACCTGGAAAGTTTCATTCGTTGGATATAGAGCCAATTTTTCAATTTTTTGTATTCTTTGGAATTTTGTTTTCCCCCTCCTGGTGGTATCAATCGGAATGCCTTATTTGTCTTTCCAGGAAAATGGATATCTCCAGAAAATATTATCAGTTTAATTTTTTCTGCTTTTTTCTTCACTCGGACCAATCCGCCCACCCGACTTCTTCTATTTAAAGTGATTTGTGTATCTACCCCAATAATACTATTGTGCCGTACCATTATGGAAGAAGATTCGGCCAAAATGTGGACTTCCACGGGAATAAAAAAAAATGGATTTACTTCCTTTTGGTATTTTGGCCAAAATACCTTGACTCCTCGATACTCAATCAAATCCTCTTCGTTGACGATTGAATTCAGTTCTCTAGTCTCATATTTAGTAAGTCCCGAGCTCTTTCTTATATATCTAGGATCATCGAAATAAGCAAGAATACTATTTCTACGGAGAATACCTTTTCTGGGGATTTCAATTGAGATACCTGAAGAAGGTATTAGTTGGTTCTCGCCTTCTTGAATCGAGTCGAGTGGGATGATGACTCTATTTCTTCGCCTCTTTGCCAATAAATCAGAATTCCCGTCGAGAATGCCCGGATATCTGAGATTACAACGACCAGTACATGTCATTCGATTAAGTTCTGAATAATCAGGAATCCTATCTTCTTTTTGATTTTTACCAGAAAAATACGAACTAAAAAATTTGTGTCTCACTTGATTATTAGTTACTGAGGGGTTAGAAATATCTCTTCGCTTAACAGAAAGAGAATAAGCGTTCATTTGATCTTGATCCTTGTGGATCGAACAGGGGCCTAGACTAGATCTCCAGGGCTCCCCTAATAATATCCATAAATGACTTGTTTTTGGTAAGAGATGAATATTACCATATGTCAATTCAGGTGCATGGTACACATCGGTATTCCAGTGCATTTCGCCCTCTGAGTCAGAATAAATATGTTTTCGAACCTTCTCTTTCAAATTCAAAGTGGATGTTCTCGCGCGAATCTCAGCAATGACTTGTTCTGATTCTACATATTGATCGTTTTGAACTAAAAGAAAACTTTTGGGCGGAATACACACATTGTGCATAAGATCTTCACTCTCAATAGTTACATACAAGTCTCTATAACATAGAAAAGCAGGATGTCCATGACGTGTACGTGTCGGATGAACCAAATCCTCATTGAATTTTATTTTTCCATTAGAAGGGGCTCGCACATGTTCTGCAGTACCCCCTGTGAATACTCCGCCAGTATGAAAAGTTCTTAATGTTAATTGAGTGCCCGGTTCTCCAATAGATTGACCCGCAATAATACCTACAGCTTCTCCCAATTCGACCAGGTCGTCATGAGCCGGACTCCGGCCATAACATAATTGACAAATCCAAGATGTACTCCTACAAGTAAAGGGGGTTCGAATAGAGATTGGTTGTGCTCTAAAAGTTATGAATCTATTGACAAGTCCAACCCCAATATCTTGATTTCTGGTAGCAATGCATCGCGAACCTATATATATATCATCTGCTAATACACGGCCAATTAATGTTTGGATAAAAATCCTGTCCGCCATCATTCCATTTCGAGGACTTACAGAAATACCTCGAACGGTGCCACAATCTGTTCGACGTACAACAATGTGTTGCACTACTTCAACAAGTCTGCGCGTGAGATATCCTGCATCTGATGTTCGGATAGCGGTATCCACAACTCCTTTACGGGCTCCGTAGCAAGAAATAATATATTCTGTTAAAGAGAGTCCTTCGCGTAAATTGCTTTGAATGGGTAAATCAATCATTTGTCCTTGGGGATCCGACATTAATCCTCTCATACCTACTAATTGATGTACCTGAGATGCATTTCCTCTGGCTCCCGAAAAAGACATTATATGGACTGGATTAAAAGGATCGGTCATCCGAAAATTAGGAGTCATTTCTTGTCGCAAATACTCACTTGTGGCATACCATATCTCGATCGATTGACGTAATTTTTCTACCGCGTGTACATTCCCATAATGATGGTGTTTTTCTAAAATAAAACTTTGTTGTTCAGCGTCTTGAACTAGCCATCTTTTAGAAGGTATTGTTAAAAGATCATCAATTCCTAATGAAATGGATGCGGCGGTAGCTTGTCGGAAACCCAGAGTCTTTACTTGATCCAGGATATGTGATGTATATCCTATTCCATAGTGATCAATAAATCGACTAATAAGTCGTTTCATGGCAGTTCCGTCTATCACTTTATTGTGAAAGACCTGAGTGGGCCGTTCTGCCATCAGTACCTCCATATTGCGTTGCGCTGAGTAGAATTTGACAGTGGGTTTGAGTCAGTGATTGGAAAACTTCCTTTTCTCGATCTTGATTTACGTAGAAATTCCGCAATTCTAGTCCTAGTTAACCCGGCGAGAGTCGAATTCCCGCTGGTAGCATAGAATTACAACAGCCCTGCCAAAACCCCTGTATGGCTTCTTCTATTTCTCGATAAAGAGAAATATGACCAAGAGTGGTTCGAATATATATATAAAGAATTTCTTTTTTTATACTTCTTACTATTAGATAGTGTCCATAAATCTCATAATAGGTCCCCAAAGATTCATAGTGAATTTCGATAGGAGCTTCTCTTGCAGCAATAACACGTTGATCTAGTCGCCACCGCAGCCACAAAGGGCTACCTAAATTGATTCGTTTTTGCCGATAAGCTCCAATTGCATCATAGGCATTACAAAAAAAGGGTTCTTTTTTTTTTGTATACTTATAGTTATTATCTTCATTTTGATAGTTTCTACGATTACACGGATTATACCTATTTACACAAATACCCCGACGATTTCCACTCGTTAAGACATAGAGTCCACTAAGCATATCTTGAGTTGGTGCAGAAATGGGATCTCCAATAGTTGGAGACAAAAGATTCATATGAGAAAACATAAGTAAACGTGCCTCTGCTTGAGCTTCTAAAGATAAAGGCACATGAACAGCCATTTGATCCCCGTCAAAGTCTGCATTGAAACCCTTACAAACTAATGGATGTAAACAAATAGCACGCCCTTCCACTAAAACGGGGAGGAATGCCTGTATGCCTAATCTATGCAGAGTAGGCGCTCTATTCAGCAATACAGGATGGTCATCGAGAATTTCCTGAAGTATTTCCCATACAATCGGTTTTTTTTTCCGAATTTGACTCTTAGCAACTCCTATGTTCGAAGCAAGATGTTTTCTAATTAGGTCACGAATTACAAATGCCTGGAAAAGTTCTATTGCAATTTCGCGAGGCAATCCACATCGATGTAATGAAAGTGAAGGGCCCACGACAATCACTGACCGCCCTGAATAATCGACTCGTTTACCAAGCAGAGTCTCGCGAACTCTTCCTTCTTTGCCTTCAATTACATCTGAAAGCGACTTGTAAATTCTATTATGATCATCCCTCATTGGTTGTCCGCAGATTCCATTATCAAGAAGTGCATCCACGGCTTCTTGTAGCAATTTTTCCTGAGATATTATTAATTCTTCTGGCGTAGCTATACTTGTTGTTAATAGATCTGTAAGAGTATTATTCCGATAGATAATTCTTCTATAGATTTCATTAATATCCGAGGTCACTAGT